TAAATACAAATATTATTTATATAAAAATTATTAAAAATGGCACAGAAATAAATAATTTATTTATATTAAATATTTAATTAATTATTTATTTATTATATATATATATATATTAATTAATTATAAAAAAAAAAAATTAATTAAATATTTAATTAATTATTAAAATGTTGATATATAAAATTTAATTAATTATAAATAAATATTAATTAATTAATTTTTTTATTTAATTAAAATTAATTAAGTAATATTTATCATTTAAAATGAACTGTATTCGGATTATAATGAAATTATTTTTAATATAAATATTATGAAAAAAAATGAAAGAAAATAATAAAAATTTATTAATTTCTATTATACATTTAATATATAAAAAAAAAAAAAAAAAATCTATGTGAAATATTGTTATAATAAATAAAATTTTTATGTTTTATAAAATTTATTATAAGTTTATTTTACATATAAATTATAGTATGAAATTTTAATTATTTTAAAAATAATTAATTAAAAATTATAGTAATTAAAATTAAAAATTTAAGAAATTAAGATTTAGTAATATAAAAATTAGTAACTAATTTTGTGCCAGCAGTTGCGGTTACACAAAAATTAAATTAAATTATTTCAGTATTTAATAAATAAAATATAATTAAAATAAATATAAAATTATTAAGTGAAATTTTAATTTAATTTAATTTTAAATTTAATTTTATGATTTAAAAAATTTACTAATAAACTAGGATTAGATACCCTATTATTAAAAATTTAATTAATAATACTAAAATAGTAAATAATAAATATTGAAACTTAAATAATATGGCGGTATTTTAGTTCATTTAGAGGAATCTGTTTATTAATTGATAATCCACGAATAAATTTACTTAATTTAACATTTTATATATCGTTGTTAAAAAAATATTTTTTTATAAAAATAATATTTTAAATTTTTAAAAATAAATTAATTCAGATCAAGATGTAGATTATAATTAAGAATATAATGGATTACAATAAAATAATTTAAAATGGATAATTAATTTTAAAATTAATTTAAAGGTGGATTTAAATGTAATTTTAATTAATTTATTAAAATGATTAAAAATTGAAATATGTACATATTGCCCGTCACTTTCATTTTAAAATTGAAATAAGTCGTAACAAAGTAGAAGTACTGGAAAGTGTTTCTAGAAAGAACAAATTAGAGCTTGTTAAGTATTCCATTTACATTGGAAAGAAATTAAAATTTAATTAATTTGAGGGGGAAAATTAATAAAATAAAAATAATAAAATAAATTTTAAAATTAAAAATAAATAATGGGGGTTAAAGTATTTTTAATAGAAAAAATTTTAAATTTTATAGGGAAATATGTATTGTAAAAGAAATTTGAAATAATTTAAAATAAATTATTAAAAAAGAAAATTTTATTTATTGTATCTTGTGTATCAGAGTTTATTAAATATTTTTTTTTTATAAAAAAATTTCGAATTTAAAAGAGTAAATTAATTAAAAAAGTTAATGTGGCATAATTATTTTAAATAATTAATTGGAAATGAAATGTTAATCGTTTTTAAATATATCTAGTTATTTTAGAAAAAAATTTAATTTTAAATTTAAATAATTTTATAATTTAATAAAAAAAATTATGAAAATTTAAATTCAATATTTTAAGGGATAAGCTTTAAATTAAAAATTTATAATAAAAATTAATAAAAATTAAAATTTTTAAAATTTATATTGTTTAAAAATTATAATTTATTATAAAAAATTTTATTTTAAATAAAATTTTATAAAAAATATTTAATTTTGTATAAAATAATAATTTTTAATAGAATAAAATTAGTAATAATGATAAAATTAGTATAAAATAAATAAAAAAAAATAATTTTGGGGTAAAATTAAATAAAAGGAATTCGGCAAAAGTAGTATTCACTTGTTTATCAAAAACATGTCTTTTTGAAAATAATTTAAAGTCTAATCTGCCCACTGATAAATATTAAAGGGCTGCAGTATATTGACTGTACAAAGGTAGCATAATCATTAGTTTTTTAATTGGAAACTTGTATGAAAGATTTGATGAGATACAGACTGTCTCTTATTTAGGATTAAAAATTTATTTTTTAGTTAAAAAGCTAAAATAATTTTAAAAGACGAGAAGACCCTATAGAGTTTTATATTTTATAAAATATAAAAATTATATAAAAATTAAAATTAATATTTAATAAATTATTATATTGGGGTGATAGAAAAATTAAATTAACTTTTTTTAAAAATTAATCATTAATAAATGAATAAATGATCCATACATAATGATTATAAGAAAAAATTACCTTAGGGATAACAGCGTAATATTTTTTTTTAGTTCAAATAAAAAAAAAAGTTTGCGACCTCGATGTTGGATTAAGATAAAATTTAAATGCAAACGTTTAAAATTTTGATCTGTTCGATCATTAAAATCTTACATGATCTGAGTTCAAACCGGTGTGAGCCAGGTTGGTTTCTATCTTTAGATAAAAAGAATATTTTAGTACGAAAGGATTGAGTATTCAAAATAATTTTAATAAAAGAATATTATTAATGAAATTATAGACTAATAACTATTTTGGCAGAAAAATGTAATGGTTTTAGAAGTCATAAATATATAATTTAATTATATAAGTAGTAATGATATTAGATTTAATAAATATAATTATTGGGGTATTAATTTTAATTATTGGGGTATTAATTGGTGTTGCTTTTTTAGTTTTGTTAGAGCGAAAAGTTTTAGGGTATATTCAAATTCGGAAAGGTCCTAATAAATTAGGATTTATAGGGTTATTACAACCTTTTTCTGATGCTATTAAATTATTTACTAAAGAACAAGTGTATCTAAATTATTCAAATTATATTTTTTATTATTTTTCTCCTGTTTTAAGATTTATGTTATCATTAATAATTTGAATAGTTATTCCTTATTATTTTAATATAATTATATTTAATATAGGAGTGTTATTTTTTTTAGGGTGTATAAGATTAGGGGTGTATACAGTTATAATTGCTGGTTGGTCTTCTAATACAAATTATTCTTTATTAGGGGGTTTACGTGCTGTAGCTCAAACTATTTCTTACGAAGTAAGATTAATTTTAATTATATTATCAAGAATTATATTAGTTCTAGATTTTAATTTAATAAAGTTTATAGATTATCAATTAATAATTTGGTTTTTATTTATAATATTTCCTTTAGGTTTATGTTTTTTATCTTCATTGATAGCAGAAGTTAATCGGACTCCTTTTGATTTTGCTGAAGGGGAAAGAGAGTTAGTTTCAGGGTTTAATGTTGAGTATAGAAGAGGAGGATTTGCCTTAATTTTTTTGGCTGAATATTCTAGAATTTTATTTATAAGTTTATTGTTTACTATTATATATATAGGGGGTTATAGATTAAGTTTATTTTTTTATTTAAAAATAGTGATAATTTCTTTTTTATTTATTTGGGTTCGAGGTACATTACCTCGGTATCGTTATGATAAGTTAATATATTTATGTTGAAAAAGATATTTACCTATTTCTTTAAATTATTTATTATTTTTTATTGGGCTTAAAATGATAATAATAAATTATAAAATAAATTTAGTATAAAATTAATAGAATAATAAATTCTTTCTTAAGTTTTCAAAACAAATGCTTTAAACAAGCTCATTAATTAAATAAATTTATAATTTAAAAATTAAATTATCTCAAAATTTATTAATAATAGGATTAAAAATAAAATAAGAAAAATAATAAATAGTTAATAGTTGACTTGTAATGACATAAAGATTTTCAACAGGTCGAGCTCCAATTCAAGTTAAAAGAATAATTGTGGCGATTATAGATCAGAATAATAATTGATTAATAGGGTAAAATTGAATACCTTGAATTTTTTTATTAAAAGTAAATGGAAGGATAATTAGGATTAGAATAGACATAACTAAAGCAATAACTCCACCTAATTTATTGGGGATAGATCGTAAAATAGCATAAGCGAAAAGAAAATATCATTCTGGTTGGATATGTATGGGGGTTACTAAAGGATTTGCGGGAATAAAATTATCAGGGTCCCCTAATAGGTAAGGATTAATTAAGGTTAATATTGTTAAAATTAAAATTAAAATAATAAATCCAATTAAATCTTTAAATGTAAAAAATGGATGGAATGGGATTTTATCTAAATTTCTATTAATTCCTAAAGGGTTATTAGATCCTGTTTGGTGAAGAAATAATAAATGAATTATAGTTATTATAAGAAGAATAAAAGGTAAAAGAAAATGAAAAGTATAAAATCGGGTTAAAGTTGCATTGTCCACTGCAAATCCCCCTCAAATTCAATTTACTAATAAAGTCCCTAAGTAAGGAATGGCGGATAAAAGATTAGTAATTACTGTAGCTCCTCAAAAAGATATTTGTCCTCAAGGAAGTACATATCCTATGAATGCTGTAGCTATTAATAAAAATAAAATGATTACTCCAATTATTCATGTATAAAAAAGATTAAAAGATTCATAATAAATTCCTCGCCCAATATGGAGATAAATGCAAATAAAAAAAAAAGATGCACCATTGGCATGAAGAGTTCGGATTAATCATCCATAATTGACATTTCGACAGATATAATTTACACTAAAAAATGCTATTTCAATATTAGCTGTGTAATATATAGTTAAAAATAATCCTGTAATAATTTGGGTTATTAAACATAATGCTAATAAAGATCCAAAATTTCATCATGATGAAATATTTGATGGGGTGGGTAAATCGATTAAAGAACCATTAATAATTTTTAAAATGGGGTGAGTTTTACGGATAGGTTTGTATAGATTTATCATTAGTTAAAAGATCGTAAAGGGCCAAAAAAAATATTTGTAATTTTTACTACTGCAATTAAAGTAATAAATAAATAAATAATTATGATAGTTATTAATAAATAAGTTTGTTCATTGTATAATTTTAATAAATTAATATAATTTTCATTATGATGGAATAAAAATATGTTATTAAAGTTATTTATATCTTCGTTAAAAGATAAATTTAATCAATATAAATTATTTTTAAATATAATAGTTAAACTTAAAATTAATAAGGGTATAAAAATAATAAATTTGTTGATAAAAGAGATATTTATAAATTCATTAGATGCAATTCTTGATACATAAATAAATAAAACTAATAAACCTCCTAAGAATACTAAGAATAAAATATAAGAAAATCAATAAGAATTAATAATTATTCCTATTAATAAACAAATTAATAAAGTTTGAAAAAGAATTATTAATCCTATAGAAATAGGATGGTTGATAAAAATTATAAAAATAGATAATAAAATTACTATAAAAGATAGAAATATTTTTGTGATTTCAAAGAATAGTTTAATAAAAATTATAATTTTGGAGATTATAGATAAAGAAATTCTTTTTCTTTGAAGTTTTTAAAGAAAATTCTTATTTTTGATTTACAAGACCAATATTTTAATTAAATTATAAAAACAAATGATAATATTAAATATATGAATAATAATTTTTATTATATTTTTATTTGGGAATATGATTTTTGTTAGTAAACATAAACATTTATTAATTGTTTTGTTAAGATTAGAATTTATTGTTTTAAGAATTTTTTTTTCTTTAGTATTATATTTAAGAATAATCGAGTATAATATGTTTATACTAATAGTTTTTTTAGTCTTTTCAGTATGTGAGGGGGCTTTAGGGTTATCAATTTTAGTTTCTATAATTCGAACTCATGGAAATGACTATTTTCAAAGATTTAATTTAATTTAAAATGTTAAAATTTTTAATTATAATAATTTTTATAATGCCTTTATGTTTAAAAAAAAATATATTTTGAATGGTTCAAAATATATTAATTTTAATAATTTTATTATTTATAAATTTATCTCTAAATATTATAAATTTTAGTAATTTGAGATATATATTAGGTTGTGATCTAATTTCTTATGGATTAATTTTATTAAGAATTTGGGTTAGTTTTTTAATAATTATAGCAAGAGAAAGACTATTAAAGGGAAATTTTTATACAAATTTTTTTTTATTTAATATTTTATTATTATTAATATTATTATATTTAACTTTTAGAGTTATAAATTTATTTTTATTTTATTTATTTTTTGAAGGAAGATTAATTCCAACTTTAATATTAATTATTGGATGAGGGTACCAACCTGAACGAATCCAAGCAGGGCTATATTTGTTATTTTATACTTTATTTGCTTCTTTACCTTTATTATTAAGAATTTTTTATATTTATAGAGAAATAAATTGTATAATGATATATTTTTTAAAATTTTATGATTATAATTTTGTGAGTTTATATATTTGTTTAATTTTAGCTTTTTTAGTTAAGATACCTATATATTTTGTTCATTTATGACTCCCTAAAGCTCATGTAGAAGCTCCAATTTCTGGGTCTATAATTTTAGCAGCTATTATATTAAAATTAGGAGGGTATGGGCTTTTACGAGTCTTGATTATTTTACAAAAAATTGGGTTAAAAATAAATTTTATTTGAGTTACTATTAGATTAATTGGAGGGTTTTATATTAGATTAAAATGTTTTTGTCAAATTGATATAAAATCTTTAATTGCTTATTCTTCAGTTTGTCATATAAGAATCGTAATTGGTGGGATTATAACAATAAATTATTGAGGGTTTATAGGTTCTTATGTTTTAATAATTAGTCATGGATTATGTTCATCTGGGATATTTTGTTTATCTAATATTAATTATGAACGATTGAGAAGACGAAGATTATTTTTAAATAAGGGGCTTATAAATTTTATACCTTCTTTAAGATTATGATGATTTTTAATATTAACATCAAATATAGCAGCTCCTCCTTCTTTGAATTTAGTTGGGGAAATTAGATTAATTAATAGCTTAATAAGCTGATCTTGGTTAACTATAATTATACTAATTATAATCTCATTTTTTAGAGCTGGGTATAGATTATACTTATATTCTTATACCCAGCATGGAGGGTATAATCTTGGGATTTACAGATTTTATACAGGAGTTTCACGTGAGTATTTAATACTAATACTTCATTGATTACCTTTAAATATATTGGTGTTAAAAATTGATTACAGAATAATTTGATTTTATTTAAATAATTTAAGAAAAATATTGATTTGTGGGATCAAAAATATGAAGAGTAAATATCATTTTAAATTATTAATAAACATTGTTTGTGTTTTATTAGATTTTTTTTTTTATTTTTTTTTATATTAATTAATTTTTTTATATCAATTTATTTTATTATAAATGAAATGGTATTATTTTTAGAGTGGGAAATTATTTCTTTTAATTCAATAAGTTTTGTTATATCTATTTTATTAGATTCTGTATCTTTGGTATTTATAATATTTGTTTCTTTAATTTCTTCATCTGTAATTTTATACAGAAAAAGATATATAAGTTCTGAAATAAATTTAAGACGTTTTATTATTTTAGTTTTACTATTTGTGTTTTCAATAATTTTATTGATTATTAGTCCTAATATTATTAGAATTATTTTAGGTTGGGATGGTTTAGGATTGGTTTCTTATTGTTTAGTTATTTATTATCAAAATTTGAAATCTTATAATGCAGGGATATTAACTGTTTTATCTAATCGAATTGGGGATGTAATGATTTTAATAGTAATTGCTTGAATAATAAATTATGGAAGTTGAAATTATATTTTTTATTTAAATTTTATAAGAAATGATTGATCAATAAAAATTATTAGTACAATAATTATTTTAGCAGCTATAACTAAAAGAGCTCAAATTCCTTTTAGATCTTGGTTACCTGCTGCTATAGCAGCTCCAACTCCAGTATCGGCTTTAGTTCATTCGTCTACATTAGTAACTGCTGGAGTGTATTTATTGATTCGATTTAATAATTTATTAATAGATACATTATTTATTAAATTTTTATTATTATTATCTGGGTTGACAATATTTATAGCTGGGATTTGTGCAAATTATGAGTTTGATTTAAAAAAAATTATTGCTTTATCAACATTGAGACAATTAGGGTTAATAATAAGAATTTTAAGAATAGGTTATTATGAATTAGCTTATTTTCATTTATTAACACATGCAATATTTAAAGCTTTATTATTTATATGTGCTGGTAAAGTAATTCATTTAATAAATGATAATCAAGATATTCGAATAATAGGAGGTTTAAGATTATATATTCCTTTAACTTCTTTATGTTTAAATATTTCTAATTTAGCTTTATGTGGTATTCCCTTTTTAGCTGGGTTTTATTCTAAGGATTTAATTTTAGAAGTTGTTAGAATAAGAAATTTAAATTTATTAGTTTTTTATTTATATTATATTTCAACAGGTTTAACTATATTTTATACTATACGTTTATTAATATATTTAATAGTAAATGATTATAATTTATTAGTTATTTATAATTTATTTGAAGAAGATTATATTATGTTAAAAAGTATATTTATATTATTATTAATAAGATTAGTATCTGGTAGATTTTTGGGATGAATAATTTTTTCTTACCCTTATATAATTTATTTACCTTTTAATTTAAAAATGATAGTAATTTATGTAAGATTATTAGGATTAATAATAGGGGTTTTAATTAGTAGAATAAAAATTTATTCTTTAAATAAGTTTATAAAAACTTATAGATTAAGATTTTTTTTGACTTTAATATGGTTTATACCTAGACTTTCAACTTATGGTTTAAATTATAGTTTTTTAAATTTTGGTCAAAAGTTATTGAAAAATATTGATATGGGGTGAAGAGAAATATACAGAGGTCAAGGAATATATAAAATTGTTAAATATTATTCTTTAGTTAATTATATTTATCAAATAAATAATTTTAAGATTTATTTATATAGATTTGTTTTATGAATAATAATTTATTTTTTTATGATTATATTATTGTATTTAAATAGCTTATATGTTAGAGCATAATATTGAAGATATTAAGGAGATTAATATAAATCTTTAAATATTTATAAAAAAAAAATTTTTTTATTTTACAATGAAAATGTAATGTTTTGAATAAACTATATAAATAAAAAGAAATATTAATGAATTTAATCACTATAAATTAAGTTAGCAGCTTAACTATTTATATTTCAATTGGAATTATAATTCAATTTTATCATTAACAGTGATATACCTCTTTTTGGTTTCAATTAATAAACAAGGAGTAAAAACTCTATCTTTTAAGTCGAAATTAAATGCAATAATTGCTTCTTATTTATAAGATAAATTGATTTACAATATTTTTTGAATGCAAATCAAATGTTTTAATTAAACTATAATCCTTTTAAATTGTTCAATTTAATATGTTTTGGTTTCATTCATGATAAAGTCCAATTAAAAGTATTAGGATAAAAAATGATCTAATTTTTCATCAAATAATAAAATTTACTCTTTTAAAAGAAACAATTATTGGTAAAATTAATGCAATTTCAATGTCAAAAATTAAGAAAATTACAGTAATTAAAAAAAAATGAAGGGAAAAAGGAATTCGAGGTAAATTTATAGGGTCAAATCCACATTCAAAAGGAGAACATTTTTCTCGGTCTATAATTGATTTTTTTGAGATAATGAGTGATAATGTAATAAAAATATTTGAGATTAATAAAATAATTATTGAAAGAAATAATAAATAAAAAATTATTTATATTAAATTTTATTAAACTTTTTGATTGGAAGTCAAATATACTAAATATATTATATAAATAATTAATTACCTCATCAATAAATTGAAATATAAAGAAATAATCAAACTACATCTACAAAATGTCAGTATCAAGCTGCTGCTTCAAATCCAAAATGATGGTTATTAGAAAAATGATTAGTTAAATGGCGAATAAAACATGTTAATAAGAATAAAGTTCCAATGATTACATGAAGACCATGGAATCCTGTTGCTATAAAAAAAGTAGATCCATAAATTCTATCTGCGATTGTGAAAGGAGCTTCTATGTATTCATATGCTTGAAGAATAGTGAAGTAAACCCCTAGAACAATAGTGATAAATAATCCTTGAGTAGTTGTTGAGTAATTATTTTCTATAAGTCCATGATGAGCCCATGTTACTGTAATTCCTGATCTAATAAGGATAATAGTATTTAGTAAAGGAATTTGGAAAGGGTTAAATGGGATAATACTAAAAGGAGGTCATATTATCCCAATTTCAATATTTGGGGCTAAACTTCTATGAAAAAAAGCTCAAAAAAAAGAAATAAAAAAAAAAATTTCTGACACAATAAATAAAATTATACCTCATCGAAGGCCATTTGAGACTAATAAGGTATGTTTACCTTGGAAAGTTCCTTCTCGGCAAATATCTCGTCATCATTGGTATATTGTTAAAATAACAATTAAATAACCTAAAATTAATAAATTTATATTAAAATTATGGAATCATTTAATTAATCCAGTAACAAGGGTTATTACTCCAATAGCTCCTGTAAGAGGTCATGGGCTAAAGTCTACTAGGTGGTAAGGATGATTATGAGTGGATTTCATTATAAATTAATTAGTTTCTCTAGAATAAAGAGTTCTTAAAATAGTAATTACATAAGATTGAATAATTGCAACTGCAAATTCTAAAGTTAAAAGTAAAATTTGGGTAAAAATTAAAATGAATAATAAATAATTGGGCATATTAATTCCTGAGTTACCTAGTAAAGTTAATAATAAATGACCTGCAATCATATTAGCAGTTAATCGAACGGCTAAAGTTCCAGGACGAATAATATTACTAATTGTTTCGATTAATACTATAAAAGGTATAAGGATTGTTGGGGTTCCTTGAGGGATTAAATGAATAAATATATGTTGAGTATTATTAATTCATCCGTAAATTATGAATCTTAATCATAAAGTTAAAGATAAAGTTAGGGAAAGATTAAGGTGTCTAGTTCTAGTAAAAATATAGGGGAATAAACCTAAAAAATTATTAAATAAAACAAAAAAAAAAAGTGAAATAAAAATAAATGTTGATCCATTAAAACTATTAGTTCCTATAAGAGTTTTAAATTCATTATGAAGTTTAGAGGAAACAAAGTTTCATAATATAAAATAACGATTAGGTATAAATCAAAAAGAATAAGGGATAAATATTAATCCAATTAAGGTTCTGATTCAATTAAGAGATAAATTAAAAATATTAGTAGAGGGGTCAAAGATTGAAAATAAGTTACTTATCATTTTCAATTTAAATTATTTTTGAATGAAGAAATTTTATTTATATTTTTAAAATTACAATTATAATTAAAAATATAATAATTAATAATGTTAAATAAAATAAAAATACAAATAAAAAAAATAAAAGATAAGAATCAATTGATTGGTATTATTTGTGGGATCAAAGAATATTACTTAGGTGATAATTTAAATTTGACATATTTATGTTATAGATATTAACTAATTCTTTGTCATTAGAAGTAATTGCTAAATTACTATAAAATGGTTTAAGAGACCAGTACTTGCTTTCAGTCATCTAATGATGAATAATTGTTAATTCAATTAATGAAATTTATTATAGAGATTCTTTCAATTACAATAGGTATAAAACTATGGTTTGCTCCACAAATTTCTGAACATTGGCCAAAAAAAATTCCAGGCCGATTAATAAAAAAACTAGTTTGGTTTAATCGACCTGGGTTTGCGTCAACTTTAACCCCTAAAGAGGGGATAGTTCAAGAATGAATTACATCAGTTGCGGTGATTAAAATACGAATTTGATTATTTATAGGTAAAACAATACGATTATCTACATCTAATAAACGAAAATTATTATTAGTTTCAAATTGAGTTATGTAAGAGTCAAATTCAACATTATTAAAATCTGAGTATTCATAACTTCAATATCATTGATGTCCAATGGATTTTAAGGTAATTAAAGGATTATTTAATTCATCTAAAAGATAAAGTAACCGTAAAGAAGGAAGTGCAATAAAAATTAAAGTAATTGCTGGTAAAATAGTTCAAATTAATTCAATTATTTGACTTTCAAGTAAAAATCGATTAATATATTTATTAAAAAATAATCTTATTATTAAATAAGAAACTAAAATAGTAGTAATGATTAAAATAATTAAAGTATGATCGTGGAAGAAAATAATTTGTTCTATAAGGGGTGAAGCTCTATTTTGGAAATTAAAATTTGATCATGTTGCCATTTCTAAAAAAAGGATATATCCTTTATAAATGGGGTTTAAATCCATTACATATAATCTGCCATATTAGAAATTACTTAAAATAGGGAGTTCATTATAAGAATGTTCTGCAGGAGGTAGATTTTGGTATCATTCAATAGAAGAAGGTATATTTAAGGAAAATAAAATAATACGTTGATAGATTATTGATTCTCAAATAATAATAATAATTATTATTATAGAAAATAAAGAAATATAAGAACCTAAAGAAGAAATAATATTTCAGGATAAAAAATTATCAGGGTAATCAGAGTATCGACGAGGTATACCAGCTAAACCTAAAAAATGTTGCGGGAAAAAAGTTAAATTAACTCCAATAAATATAGAAATAAATTGAATTTTTAATAAATAAGGATTTAAAACAAGTCCTGAAAAAAGAGGGTATCAATGAACAAATCCTCCAAGGATAGCAAATACAGCTCCCATAGATAAAACATAGTGAAAATGAGCTACTACATAATAAGTATCATGAAGAGCAATATCAATTGAAGAATTAGCTAAAATTACTCCAGTTAATCCTCCAACAGTAAATAAAAAAATAAAACCTAATCCTCAAAGTATAGAAGGTCTATAATTAATTTGAGTCCCATGAAGAGTGGCTAATCATCTAAAAATTTTAATTCCTGTTGGAACAGCAATAATTATAGTAGCTGATGTAAAATAAGCTCGAGTGTCAATATCTATTCCTACAGTAAATATGTGATGAGCTCATACAATAAATCCTAACAATCCAATTGCTAATATAGCATAAATTATACCTAAACATCCAAAAGTTTCTTTTTTACCACTTTCTTGAGAGATAATATGAGAAATTATACCAAATCCTGGGAGGATTAAAATGTAAACTTCAGGATGACCAAAAAATCAAAATAAATGTTGGTATAAGATAGGGTCTCCACCTCCTGCAGGGTCAAAGAAAGAAGTATTTAAATTTCGATCTGTTAAAAGTATTGTGATAGCCCCAGCTAAAACTGGTAAAGATAACAAGAGTAATAAAGCTGTAATTCCTACAGCTCAAACAAATAAAGGTATTTGATCATAAGATATATTATTAACTCGTATATTAATAATTGTGGTAATAAAGTTAATAGCTCCTAGAATTGATGAAATTCCAGCTAAATGGAGAGAAAAAATTGCTAGATCAACAGAAGAACCACCATGAGCAATGTTAGAGGAGAGAGGGGGGTAAACTGTTCATCCAGTTCCTGCTCCATTTTCAACAATGCTTCTTGAAATTAAAAGAACTAGTGAAGGGGGTAAAAGTCAAAATCTTATATTATTTATACGTGGGAACGCTATATCAGGAGCCCCTAACATAAGAGGGACTAATCAATTACCGAATCCCCCAATTATAATTGGTATAACTATAAAAAAAATTATAATAAAGGCATGGGCTGTTACAATAGTATTATAAATTTGATCATCTCCAATTAAAAATCCAGGGTTACCTAATTCTGTTCGGATAATAAGACTTAAAGATGTTCCTACTATTCCTGCTCAGATTCCAAAGATAAAGTATAAAGTTCCAATATCTTTATGATTAGTAGAAAAAAGTCATTTTCGCTAAATAAAATGGCTGAGTTAAGCGATAAATTGTAAATTTATTTACGAGAATAAATTCTCTTTTATTAGCCTTATAGTCATAATTTGATATAAAATTGCAAATTTTATGGGGTGTGTAACTAATACTAAGGCTTAAAGAGATTTCTTTATAAATAATTTTGAAGATTATTAGTTTTAATTAACTTAAAACCTTAAATAAAAACTAAAGTTCTAAAAATTATACCTAATAAGGAAATAAAACTACAAAAATTAATTAAGTTAAAAAAATTATTTTTAAAAAAAATTTTAAATCACTTAAATTTAAAAGAAAAAAATATAAAAGAAGAATAAATAATACGAATATAAAAAATTAATAAAATTAAACTTATAAAAATAAAAAAAAATGAGATGATATATAATTTATTAAAAATTAAAAAATTAATAATTAATCATTTAGGGAAAAATCCTAAAAAGGGGGGTAAGCCTCCTAAGGATAAAAAATTAATTATAATAGAAAATTTAATAGAAAAATTAATATTAAAATTAAATATTTGATTGATAAAAAAAATATTTAATATATAAAATAAAAAGCATATAATACTAATTAAAAATGAATAAAGAAAAAAATAAGTTATTCATAAATTTTCACTAATTATTAATGCAGCTAGTATTCATCCTAAATTATTAATTGAAGAAAATGCTATTAATTTACGAAGAGAAGTTTGGTTAAACCCTCCTATAGCTCCAATTAAAACATTTAAAATAATAATAAATATTAAAAAATTAATATTAAAATAATATGATAATAAAATTATAGGGGTAATTTTTTGTCAAGTTATTAAAATAAAACAATTTAATCAAGAAAGTCCTTCTATTACATTAGGAAATCAAAAATGAAAAGGGGTGGATCCTATTTTTATTAATAAAGAGGAATTAATTAAAATTGAAATCAAATTATTATTATAAAAATTTTTTATTAAAAATAAACTAATAATAATTGAAAATAAAAAATTAATAGAGGCAATAGCTTGGGTTATAAAATATTTCAAAGCTGCTTCTGAATTTATTAAATTATTAGGATTTGTAATTAAAGGGATAAATCTTAATAAATTAATTTCTAACCCAATTCAACAGCCTAACCAAGAATTTGAGGAAATTGAAATTAAAGTTCTAAATAATAAAGTAAATAGGAAAAACATTTTATTAGAATTAAAAAGAAATAAAATTTACAGTAAGAAATTTTTCTACAGTTGAAATATCATTTCATTAATAATTATATTTTAGTGTAAGATGCACAATAATTTTTGAAATTATTAGGTATAGTTTAATTCTATAAAATATAATAAAGGTAAAAAATTACATAATTTATTCTATCAGAATAATCCTTTTTATCAGGCACTTTATTTTTAAAAAAAAGGGGTTTCCTTTATATTTGAGGTATGAACCCAAAAGCTTTATTTAGCTTATTTTTAA